ATATATATTGTTTTTTTATTTTTAAACAATATATATAAGGTAAAATTTTGGTGAGGACGTCCCCTTAGTACTGCTTTTCCTGTTTTCGGGGTTTGGCAGGATATGATGAGGTTGCAAGTACTAAGGGGGGTAGGGGGGTTTGACGAAAATTTACCGGGGGGATACTTAGTATTCTCTGGTCTTGTGGTAATATCCTTATGCCCGTGATATACCTAAATGTTGTTCTTGAGTAATGTCTTTACAGCATTAACTATGTGTTGACCTGAAACATTAATGTACACCCCGGGCCAAATTACTTAGACATCACTGGAAATGGTGAAGAAAAAGCCCCCAAACAGAAAAAACCCCATGCCTATAAGTGAACGCCCGGCTTGGTGGGTAACGAGTTCTATGAACCACACCAATAACCTATGTCAGATATAGTTCACAGTGTGAGTAGTTCGCACCGTGGGGACCTGAAATAGGAGCCAGATGCCAGGAATAGATCACTAGGTGCTACCCCCACAATTTGCGTCCTTGATTCTATCATTAAACGTATGCCCCTGAATTGTGCTGGTTGGTCGGTTCTTACTGTGATATTATTGGCCTCGAAATGTTTGCTGTGTCCATGCAAGGAAAAATCTGAGCGTCGATTAATTGTGTGGGATATGCAATTACTTGATGTCGAATACATTTTGTGGTGTTGAAAAACCGTATGCCTTCCTCTTAAATTGAAATTCTCTTTTTTCGCTTGATTGTTCTAAAGAGAGTAAGTCTGATTAAGGATGGGTTTGCTGGTACCTCACAATGTAAGATAAAGAATAATATGTATATCACACATGACAGATTGCTGATTTGTTCACTAATGCCTAAAAAGACAAGAGTGTACTCTTGGTATGAGTGTTGCATGTTAGTTAATGCTTGTTAGACATAATGTAATGTCTTCAGAGAATAGTTTAATTTATGATCTTAGCTTTGGGAGCTAAGGGTGAGAGTTAAAATCTCTCTTCTCTGATTGCGCCAGGAAGAACTTTAATCTTCATTCTCCGGTTTACAAGGCCGGTGCTTTAAAATTAAGCTACTGGGGCGCTGCTATCAGTCGAGTATTTTGTTTTCTACTCATGCAATAAGTGGGTTTAGCACCAAAAAGAGGGTAAAGTACAGCACGGAGGCAGTTTGTCCGATGATAATAAACGGGTGTTCGACTGGCATGCCCCCGATTCAAGTCAAGACAAGTATGTCTGCGACTAGGAGTCAGAAGAGAATCTGAGAGGCGGGGCGGAAGGTTAGTGCACGTTGTTTAGAGGTGTGGAGGAGAGGCACTAGCATTAAGATTAAGATTGAGAAAAGAAGTGCCAGCACTCCACCGAGTTTATTCGGGATTGATCGAAGAATAGCGTAGGCAAATAGGAAGTATCACTCGGGTTTAATGTGAGGTGGGGTAACTATTGGATTGGCGGGGGTGAAGTTGTCTGGGTCGCCAAGGACGTTCGGGTAGAAAAGGGCAAGGGAGGTTAAGGCGGTAAGCATGATAATAAAGCCAAGTAGGTCTTTGTACGAAAAATATGGGTGGAATGGAATTTTGTCTGCGTCTGAGTTTAGGCCCGCAGGGTTATTAGAGCCGGTTTCGTGCAGGAAGAGAAGGTGGAGAACTGTAGCAGCGAGTACTACGAATGGGAGTAAAAAGTGAAATGCGAAGAATCGGGTAAGCGTCGCATTGTCAACTGAGAAACCGCCTCAAATTCATTGTACTAGGGTATTTCCCACGTATGGTACTGCGGATAGCAGGTTAGTAATGACAGTGGCGCCTCAGAAAGACATCTGTCCTCAAGGAAGAACGTATCCCACGAAAGCAGTCATTATAACAAGCAGAAATAAGACTACTCCGATATTTCATGTTTCTTTGTATAGGTAGGATCCATAATATAGGCCTCGGGCAATATGTATATAGAGGCAGATGAAGAAAAAGGAGGCCCCATTAGCGTGGAGGTTACGGATTAGTCAACCGTAGTTGACGTCCCGGCAAATATGTGCTACGGAAGAGAAAGCGGTGGAGATATCGGAGGTGTAATGTATAGCAAGGAAAAGGCCCGTGAGGATTTGGGTGATTAGACATAAGCCCAATAGAGACCCAAAGTTTCACATGGCCGAGATGTTAGAGGGGGTGGGGAGGTCAACTAAAGCATCGTTAGCGATTTTCAGGATTGGGTGGGTCTTTCGAAGGTTTGCCATTAAAGTTTCCATAGTTGAATTACAACGGTGGTTTTTCATGCCTCTAGTCCTGGTTAAAGTCCTGGTGGAAACTATGGAATATTTTGTGTTTTTGTTTATGGTGTTAATGATTTTAGGGGTGCTGGGGGTGGCTTCTAACCCTGCACCGTACTTCGCAGCGCTTGGTCTGGTGATTGGGGCGGGGGGAGGGTGCGGGTTGTTGGCGGGACATGGGGCGTCGTTTGTGTCCTTGGTGCTGTTGTTGATTTACCTGGGGGGTATGTTAGTAGTTTTTGCTTATTCTGCGGCATTAGCTGCAGAGCCGTATCCCGAGTCCTGGGGGGACTGATCGGTGTTGGGCTATGTTGTGGGATACGGGGTTTTGTCTGTGTTGGGGGCTCTTATGCTTATTGAGGGGGTAAAACAGGGGTTTTTTATATTAGATGAGTCCAACCAGTTCTCAGGGTTGCGGGGGGATTTTGGAGGGGTGTCGTATATTTATTATTTGGGTGGGGAGATGTTGATGATTTGCGGTTGGGCTTTGTTGCTAACCCTGTTCGTAGTGCTCGAGCTGTCTCGAGGGCGTGAGCGGGGGGCCCTGCGTGCGATTTAGCTCAAAAAGGCGAGTAAGACGGCCAGGGATGTAGTGAGGAGAAGGACACCTAAATATGTTTTGATTAGCCCTTGCTGAGGGTCATTGGTTACCTTAATCATTGGCACCTGAGCTATGGCCGTGCCCTTGGGCCCAGTTTTTTCTATTCAGGTTTGGTCCACTAGCTGGGTGGCGGCGGTTTGTGCTATGGCTAGTATCAGTTTAGGGATGGCTCGATGAGCTAGTGATGAGTAGTAGCCAAGCATGTTGGAGAAGTTATGGGTGTCAATTTTTGGGACCGCCTTTAGTTGTTTGTTAGTTAGGTTGGCAAGCTCTATTGCTGCTATGAGCCCTGTGATAGTCACAAGAAGGGCGGCCATTTTAAGCAGTAGGGGTATAGTTATAATCTGGGTTTTGCTTGGCATGAGGTTTGAGGTAATGATTAACCCTGCAATAATGCTTCCCCAGGCAAGTCGTTTGATTGGGTTTATTAGTGTGGGGTCATTTTCGTTGATGGGGGAGAGAGGTAGGAATCGTGGTTGTCCCATTGAGGCAAAGAAAATAATTCGAAAGCTGTAGACTGCTGTGAAAGAGGTGGCCAGAAGTGTAAGAGTAAGGGCCCAGGCGTTTAAAAGAGATGTGTTGAGGGCCTCGATAATTGCATCCTTCGAAAAGAATCCTGCTAGAAAGGGGGTCCCTGTCAGGGCTAGGCTGCCAACAGTCATACATGATGATGTGAAGGGCATTATCTTGTGCAGTCCACCCATCTTCCGAATATCTTGCTCATCGCTGAGGCTATGGATAATAGACCCTGAACACAGGAAGAGCATCGCTTTGAAGAAGGCGTGGGTACAGATGTGCAAAAAGGCTAGTTGAGGTTGATTGAGTCCGATGGTTACTATCATCAGGCCAAGCTGGCTGGACGTTGAAAATGCTACAATCTTTTTGATATCATTTTGGGTTAAAGCACAGATTGCTGTAAAAAGGGTTGTAAGTGCCCCTAGGCAGAGGCAAGTTGTTAGTGCTGTCTGGTTGTTTTGTATTATTGGGTGAAGTCGAATCAGGAGGAAAATACCTGCAACAACCATTGTGCTAGAATGCAGTAGGGCAGATACCGGAGTAGGGCCCTCTATCGCAGCAGGTAACCACGGGTGGAGCCCAAATTGGGCAGATTTTCCGGTCGCTGCTAGGATCAAGCCCATTAATGGTAAGGTTAGGTCTATGTGGTTGGTTGCAATAAAAATTTGTTGTATTTCCCAGCTGTTCGCGTTTATTGCTAGTCAGGCCATAGCCATGATAAGTCCGATATCACCAACTCGGTTGTAGAGCACAGCTTGGAGGGCTGCGGTGTTAGCATCTGCTCGTCCGTACCATCACCCGATTAGGAGGAAGGATATAATCCCTACCCCCTCTCACCCAATAAACAGCTGGAATATGTTATTGGCGGTGACTAGCGTGATCATGGCAATCAGAAACACCAGGAGGTATTTGAAGAATCGGTTTATGTGCGGGTCTGAAGATATGTACCATGAGGCAAACTCTAGGATGGACCAGGTGACATATAGAGCGATTGGGGTAAAAATAATGGAGAACTGGTCGAATTTAAAGCTTGTGTTAAGATCGAAGGTTATGGTGCTAGTTCATGACCAGTTTGTTGTAATTGCTTCCATACCCTGGTCCAAAAATACAAATAGTGGCGCTAGGCTGATGAAGAAGGCTAGTTGGACTGCTGTTTTTACTTGGAGGAGTGCTCAGGTGCTTTTTTTAGGGGCTGGGTTGATGGTTGTGATGATTGGATAGGTGAGTACGGCTAATACAAGAAGAAGGCTTGTGTTAAATATTATAGTTGTAGTGTGCATAGCCACTACTTGGAGTTGCGCCAAGAGTCTTTGGTTCCTAAGACCAACGGATGAACTATTATCCTTTAGAGGCTAAGGGACCCGTGGAATCTAACTACGGCTCGGAAAAATTAGCACTCTCCCAAGATCACTTTCTCCCTTGGTTAACAAGAAGGTTTTATCTTCTATCTCCAGAATCACAATCTAGAATTTTGTTTAAACTATGTTTACAAATGCATCACCCTCACATAAGCTCCGGTTTCGCAATCAAGAGGATGAGGGGGGTTAAGTGCAAGGTAATTAGTAGATGTTCTCGGGTGTGGGAGGGTTCTAGTCCAATGATGTGATCTGGGGTGGGACCTCGTTGGGTTATTAGAAACATGTACAAGGAATAACCGGCTGTAATGAGGGTTCCTGTCCCTGTTAAAATGATTGTAAAGTAGGATCAGTTGAACATAGAGACGATGACCATGAGTTCAGCCATCAGGTTAGGAAGTGGAGGTAGCGCCAGGTTTGCTAAGGAGGTAATAAATCATCAGGTGGCCATTAGGGGTAATAGGGTTTGTAGCCCTCGTGCTAAAACAAGGGTACGGCTGTGCGTCCGTTCGTAGTTAGTGTTTGCCATGCAGAAAAGGGCGGAGGAAACGAGTCCGTGGGCGATTATCAAGATGATTGCCCCTGTGAAGCCCCAAGGGGTTTGGATTAGAATGCCAGCGGCGACAAGGCCCATATGGCTGACGGAGGAGTAGGCAATTATAGACTTTAAGTCCGTTTGTCGCATGCAGATTGAGCCTGTTATAATGATCCCTCAAAGGGCCAGGATAATAAAGGGGTAAGCTAGTTCTTTGGTGATGGGGGTTAGGATTGTTATAATTCGCATTATGCCATAGCCGCCCAGCTTAAGCAGCACTGCTGCAAGAACTATTGAGCCTGCGATCGGAGCTTCGACGTGTGCTTTGGGAAGCCATAGGTGTACTCCATATAGCGGTATTTTTACCAAGAATGCAATTAGGCAGCCGGCCCACCAAATTTTCACACTTCAACATGTAGGGGTGATTTCCGTGTGTTGAATAATAAGCATGGATAGGGTCCCAAGATCTTTCTGCAGCAATAGAAGAGCTACTAGCAGGGGCAGAGAGCCGGCTAGAGTGTAGAATAAGAAGTATGTGCCTGCGTTAAGGCGCTCCGCCTGGTTACCCCAGCGGGTGATAATGATGAGTGTTGGAATCAGTGTGGCTTCAAATATGATGTAGAACATTATGATCTCTGTTGAGCCAAAGGCCAGGATCAAGAAGATCTGAAGAAAAGTCAGTAGTATGATAAAGGTTCGTTGTCGGGGCACAGGTTCTGTAGACACATGGTTTTGGCTAGCTATAATCATTAGTGGGAGGAGTCAGCAGGAGAGAACCAATAGCGGGGTCGATAGTGGATCAGTTGCAATGTAGTGGTTTGATGATGTCCACCCGGTCTCCGATTCTCATTTTATCCAGGTAAGGCTAATAACTGCGATTGCAAGGCTTTGCGATGATGCGGTTGTTCAAAGTCACTTTTTGTTGATTCATCATGTTGTGGGGATCATTATGATTGTTGGGATTAGGATTTTTAGCATTGTAAGAGATTTAGGGCCTTTAGGTGGTCAGTTCCGTGGGTGCGGGAGGTCGCTACTAGCAGGGCCAGGCCTGCGCTCGCCTCGCATGCAGAAAACGCTAACAGTATTATGGGGGTTGATGAAAAGCTGACTGAGTTGGTTTGAACGGATCATAGGGCAAGGCCCACGTAAAGAGAGAGCATCATGGCCTCTAAGCATAGAAGGGCGGATAAGAGGTGTTTTCGGTGGAAGGCGAGGCCAAAGAGGCCAAGACAAAACGCTAGGGTAAAGGTGAAGTGTGTGGGAGTCATAAGACGATCATGGGGTTGAACCACGATTTGCTGAGCCGAAATCAGCTGTCTTTCATTAGACTAATCGCCTATTCAGCTCATTCTAGGCCTCCTTGGGTTCACTCGTATGCGAGCCCGGCAGTTAGTAGGACAACGATGAGTGTGGCTCAAAACAGTGTTTGTGTTGTAGTAATTAGCTGGTTTCCTCATGGCAGAGGAAGAAGAAGCGCGATCTCTAAGTCAAACAGTAGAAAGAGGATTGCGACCAGGAAGAACCGCATGGAGAAAGGAAGGCGGGCAGAGCCTAGGGGATCAAATCCGCACTCGTAAGGGGATAGTTTTTCTGAGTCTGGGTTTATTTGTGGAAGCCAAAAGGATACAAAGATTAAGATTGATGAGAGGGCGGTGGTAATTATTAAGATCGAGATGATTGGGTTCATTATCTTTCCCTGGGCTTTAACCAGGATTAAATGATTGGAAGTCACTTGTATTAGTTTGATACTAGAAAGATTATGAGCCTCATCAGTAGATTGAGATGTAAAGGAAGAGCCATACAACGTCAACAAAGTGTCAGTATCAGGCTGCGGCTTCGAACCCGAAGTGGTGTTCTGATGTAAAGTGGTACTTCACTTGCCGTAGTAGGCAGATCGTCAGGAAGGTTGAGCCGATAATTACGTGTAACCCATGAAAGCCGGTAGCTACAAAGAATGTTGAGCCGTATACTCCATCAGCGATCGTAAAGGGCGCTTCGTAATATTCTATGGCTTGTAGAAGGGTAAAGTAAAACCCTAGGATGATTGTGAGGGTGAGCGACTGAATTGCTTGCTTTCGTTCTCCTTCCATAATGCTGTGATGGGCTCATGTAACGGTAACGCCGGAAGCCAGGAGAACGGCGGTATTGAGCAAGGGCACCTCGAAGGGGTCCAAAGTAATGATCCCCGTGGGGGGCCAGCAGGCCCCCAACTCTGGGGTGGGGGCAAGGCTAGAGTGGTAGAAAGCTCAGAAAAACCCTAGAAAGAAAAAAACCTCCGAGGTGATAAATAAGATTATGCCGTAGCGTAGCCCTTTTTGTACAGGGGGAGTGTGATGTCCTTGGAACGTTCCTTCCCGAACCACGTCTCGTCATCATTGGTATATCGTGAGAATTATCAAAATTATTCCTAGTGTAATTAACGTTAGAGACTGAAAGTGGAATCATATTGCAGTCCCAGAAGTAACTAATAAAGCGGCAACTGCCCCTGTCAAAGGTCATGGGCTTGGGTCTACTATGTGGAATGCGTGCGCTTGGTGTGCCATTACACGTTTTCTTGTAAATAGAGGCTTAGAAGAAGTACAAATACATAAGCTTGAATCATAGCAACTGCTACCTCAAGAAGAGTTAGCAGGAACAGGACGATTGCAGTGAGAACTGCTACGGTTGGTATTAGGGGGAGTAGGACGAAAACGGCAGTGGCAATGAGTTGAATTAACAGGTGCCCTGCTGTTAAGTTTGCGGTCAGTCGTACTCCTAGGGCGAGAGGGCGAATGAACAAGCTGATGGTTTCAATAATAATTAAAACTGGGATTAACGGCACTGGGGTTCCTTCTGGGAGGAGGTGTCCTAGAGCAATGGTAGGTTGGTTCCGTATTCCGATAATTACAGTTGCTAGCCACAATGGTACGGCGAAGCCTATGTTTAAAGAGAGCTGGGTTGTTGGGGTGAAAGTGTAAGGAAGAAGGCCCAGGAGGTTTATGGTAATTAGAAATAGCATTAAGGAGGTGAAAAGTGCAGCTCACTTATGTCCCGCCGGGTTTAGGGGGGTAAAAATTTGCTGCGTAAAAAGGCCTACGAATCATGTTTGAAGGGTGAGTAAACGGTTGTTTAGCCAGCGGGGGGTGCAAGTGGGATAAAGGGTCCATGGCAGAATTAGTGCGAGGCCTATTAAAGGAATTCCTATAAGTGTGGGGCTTATAAATTGGTCGAAGAAGTTTAGTGCCATGGTCAGTTTCAAGGGTTGGTTGTGGTTGCTTCTGTGGTGCGGGGGCTGGGTTCATTGTTAAAAGTGTGGGATATTACTTTGGCAGGTGCAATAAAAATAAAGACTAGCCATGAGAAGATTAAGATCAGGAATCAGGGGTTGGGGTTCAGTTGAGGCATGTCACCAAGGGTGGTCGGAATCACCAGTCTTTAGCTTAAAAGGCTAACGCTAGATCCTGTTTAGCTTCTTAGTGAGGCGTCTTCGAGTATCGTAGATGATCAGGCTTCAAAGTGGTGTAGTGGTACAGCTTCGACTACAATTGGTATAAAACTGTGGTTCGCTCCGCAAATTTCGGAGCACTGTCCGTAGTAAACTCCTGGTCGGGCTGCAATAAATGCTGTTTGGTTAAGTCGTCCGGGCACTGCATCCATTTTGACCCCAAGAGCTGGTACTGCCCATGAATGGAGGACATCTTCTGCTGTTACTAGCACTCGGACTGGGGATTCTATTGGAACAACCATTCGGTGGTCTGTCTCTAGTAGACGGAATTGTCCCGGGGTTAAGTCTTGGGTTGGAACTATGTATGAGTCGAAGCCTAGGTCTTCGTAATCTGTGTATTCGTAGCTTCAATATCATTGATGCCCGATTGCTTTGATTGTAAGATGAGGGTCGTTGATTTCGTCCATTAGATAGAGGATGCGCAATGAGGGAAGTGCAATTAGGATGAGGATGATTGCTGGAAGTACGGTTCAAACAATCTCAATCTCTTGGGAGTCTAAAATGTAAGCATCAGTTAATGTAGTTGTGACTATTGCTACAATAATGTAAAGGACTAGAGTGCTAATTAAGAATACGATTATCAGAGCATGGTCGTGGAAATGGAGGAGTTCCTCCATCACTGGGGATGCTGCGTCTTGGAAGCCTAGTTGAGAGGGGTGTGCCATTAAGATGCGCGGGGCTTTAACCCACAATTTCGCCTTGACAAGGCGATGTAATTTTTGTTACTAGCATCTTATAAAAAGAAAGTGACAGAGAGGTCATGTGGTCGGCTTGAAACCGTCTTATGGGGGTTCGATTCCTTCCTTTCTTGAGTATTTAACTACTTTTCCGTATAGGGGATTGGTATCTCAAAATTTATAGTCCCAGGATGGGTGAACTCGTACGTATCCCGGCTCTTCGAATGTGTGGTAAGGGGGTGGGCAGCCATGCAGTCATTCAACATTTGTGGGTGTGAGCTCCACTCATTTAACCTCACGTTTTGAGGCGAAAGCCTCCCATAAGATAAAAAGGAACAGGATTACGGCTGTAAGCGAAACTAGGGAGCCGATTGAAGAGATTGTATTTCATAGAGTATACGCGTCAGGGTAGTCTGAATATCGTCGAGGCATTCCGGCCAGACCCAGGAAGTGTTGAGGGAAGAAGGTGAGGTTAACTCCAATAAATATAACCCCAAAGTGGATTTTAGTTCAGGTGTCGTGTAGTGTGTATCCGGTAAATAGTGGGAACCAGTGTACGAATCCCCCTATGATTGCGAATACTGCCCCCATAGACAGAACGTAGTGGAAGTGTGCTACTACATAATAGGTGTCATGAAGAACAATGTCGATTGACGAATTGGCTAAAACAATCCCTGTTAAGCCTCCAACTGTGAAAAGAAAAATAAATCCGAGAGCTCAGAGAAGAGGGGTTTCTCATTTAATCTGACCTCCATGAAGTGTAGCGAGTCAGCTGAAAACTTTTACCCCGGTTGGGATTGCGATAATTATTGTGGCCGAGGTAAAGTAGGCGCGTGTGTCTACGTCTATCCCAACCGTAAACATGTGGTGGGCTCATACAATGAACCCCAGAAGACCAATTGCTATCATTGCCCAGACCATTCCCATATAGCCGAACGGTTGAGGTTTTCCAGCGTAATATGCTACAATATGAGAAATCATGCCGAAGCCTGGAAGGATCAGGATGTACACCTCAGGGTGACCAAAAAATCAGAATAGGTGTTGATATAGGATTGGATCACCACCTCCTGCCGGGTCAAAGAATGTCGTGTTGAGGTTTCGATCAGTTAAAAGCATCGTGATACCGGCTGCTAGTACTGGCAGGGAGAGTAGCAGCAACACTGCTGTTACTAAAACTGCTCATACGAACAGCGGTGTTTGGTATTGTGTAATGGCTGGGGGTTTCATATTAATAATGGTGGTAATAAAATTGATTGCCCCCAGAATAGATGAAACCCCTGCTAAGTGTAGGGAGAAGATGGTTAGATCAACAGATGCACCTGCATGGGCTAGGTTGCCTGCGAGAGGCGGGTAAACAGTTCACCCGGTTCCTGCCCCTGCCTCAACCCCAGAGGAAGCGAGGAGAAGCAGGAATGAAGGAGGGAGCAGTCAAAAGCTCATATTATTTATTCGTGGGAATGCCATGTCGGGGGCGCCGATTATTAACGGGATCAGTCAATTTCCGAAACCCCCAATCATAACAGGTATTACTATAAAGAAAATTATGACAAACGCATGGGCTGTTACAATAACATTGTAAATCTGGTCATCACCCAGAAGAGCTCCGGGTTGACTGAGCTCGGCTCGGATAAGAAGGCTTAAGGCAGTGCCCACCATTCCAGCCCAGGCACCAAATACGAGGTAAAGGGTGCCAATGTCTTTATGGTTGGTAGAGAAAAATCAACGGGTAATTGCCACAGGTAAGATGGCCGAGCGTTTCAGGCGGTGGGTTGTAGCCCCATGTACAGAGGTTCAATTCCTTTTCTTATCAAGTTTTGTGGTGTAGTCGCACGCCAGATTGCAAACCTGGTGGCGCAGATTAAAATCTGCCAAAACTTCCCCTTCCCGACTCGTCGGGGAAGTAGATGGATGCCTGCTGGCTTAGGCGCCTAGCTGTTAACTAGGATCTTGAGGGATCGAGGCCCTCCTATCTATTAAGGCCTTAGCTTAATTAAAGTGTTTGATTTGCATTCAATTAATGTGGGATAGAGGCCCGCAGGTCTTAGCAGAGGCTGGGAGAGTCTAACTCCCGCTTGAGGCTTTGAAGGCCACTGGTCTGTCTATCCTAAGCCTCTAGGTGAGAAGGGCAATGGCGGCGGGGGTGATGGGTAGCATTGTAAGAGAGGTGGTAGTTATGAATGCAAGGGGTCCGGCCATAGGTGCCTTTAAGCGCCAAGGGCTTTTGCTGGCGGTGGTGTTGGGGCTGCATGTGAGGGTTATGCTGTAGCAGAGGCGCAGGTAGAAAAATAAGCTAATGAGGGCTGCGAGTGCCATAGTAGTAGCCGTTAGAGAGAGATCCTGTTTCGTTAGCTCTTGCAGAATTATTCACTTTGGCATAAAGCCGGTGAGTGGGGGGAGCCCGCCCAGGGATAGTATGGTAAGCATTACGATCGAGAGGACGGACGGGGCTTTTGTCCAGACCGTTGATAGTGCGTTAATGCTTGTTGCTGAGACTACTTTCAAGGTTATAAACACTGTTGATGTTATTACGATATATAAGCCTAGGTTTAAAACCATTAATTCTGGGTAGTATTTTAGTACTATAATCATTCATCCTATATGAGCGATTGAGGAGTATGCTAGGATCTTCCGTAACTGGGTTTGGTTCAACCCACCTCAGCCTCCAATTAGGGTTGATGATAGCCCAATAAATAAAAAAATGGTGCTGTTGACGTTTGGGGCTAGCTGGTAAATTAGTGCTATTGGGGCAAGCTTCTGCCATGTAGATAGGATCAAGCCTGTGGTGAGATCTAGGCCCTGAAGTACTTCTGGCAACCATAGGTGGGTGGGGGCAAGTCCCACTTTTATCGCTAAAGAAGTAATGGCAACCGCGGCGGCTAGGGGGTGAGAAAGTTGTTGAATATGCCATTCTCCAGTAAGCCAAGCGTTGGAGGTTGCGGCAAATAGTATAAGTGCTGCCGCAGCTGCCTGAGTTAAGAAGTATTTAGTTGTGGCCTCTACGGCCCGGGGGTGGTGCTGTTGGGCTATTAGTGGAATAATAGCTAGAGTGTTGACTTCTAAGCCCATCCACGCTAGCAATCAATGGGAGCTGGCAAAAGTTATGGTGGTGCCTAGCCCCAGGCTTGCAATAAGGATAAATATTACTCACGGGTTCATTAGCAAAGGAAGGACTTTAACCAACATGTTCGGGGTATGGGCCCGAGAGCTTTTTTAGCTGACTTTACTAGGAAATAGTGTAGTGGAAGCACTGGGAGTTTTGATCTCCTTAGCATGGGTTCAAGTCCCTTTTTCCTAAGGAAGTGGGGGGGTTTTAACCTCCATGATCCACTCTATCAAAGTGGCCCTTTGTTTTCAGGCACGCTTCCTTTAGGGTTGCGGGGGGAGCCCTGCTAATGCAATGGGGAGGGCCATATTTCACATTAAAAGTGCCAGGGCCAAGGGTAGGAAGTTCTTTCACACCAGATGCATGAGTTGGTCATATCGGAATCGAGGGTAAGAAGCCCGGACCCATAGGAAGAGAACGGACAGTAGGGCAGCCTTGAATATCAGATTAACAGTCGTTATCTCTGGGATTAGGGGGCTGTGTATGGCGCCCAGGAACAGGATTGTGGATAGTGTGTTTATAAGTAAGATGTTTGAATACTCAGCTAAGAAAAAGAGAGCAAATGGTCCCCCTGCATATTCGACGTTAAACCCCGAGACTAGTTCTGACTCGCCTTCAGTGAGGTCAAAGGGGGCCCGGTTTGTCTCAGCTAGCGTTGATACATATCATATAGCAGCTAAGGGTCACCCCGGTGCCAGTAGTCAAACGGCTTCTTGTGCTATGTTAAATGTGGCAAGGTTGAAGCCGCCCACCAGAATAATGATTGATAATAGGATCAGTCCAAGGCTGACCTCGTATGAGATGGTCTGTGCTACTGCACGTAGAGCCCCGATGAGAGCATATTTCGAATTGGAAGCCCAGCCTGAGCCCAAGATTGAGTAGACAGCGAGGCTCGAAAGAGCAAGTACGAATAAAATGCCTAAGTTCAAGTTAACGACAGGATAGGGCATGGGGATGGGGGCTCACATTATTAGGGCCAGGGTTAAGGCAAGAGTAGGGGTAACTAGAAAAAGGAATGGGGATGCGGTGGAGGGTCGAATTGGTTCTTTAATAAACAGTTTTACCCCGTCAGCAATAGGTTGTAAAAGGCCGTATGGGCCAACTACGTTTGGCCCTTTTCGTAGCTGCATGTAGCCTAAAACCTTGCGTTCCAGCAGGGTTAGGAAGGCTACGGCTAATAGAACGGGCACAATGTATGCCAATGGGTTGACGATGTGGGTTATGATCGAGTTCATAGCTGAAGGAGAGGATTTGAACCTCCGATAGAAAGGGCTTAGGCCTTTTGCAATTACCGGGCTCTGCCACCTTAGCTGCGCCATTATCTCTGGCGGGTTTGTCCTCCTCATTATCCATTTTATATTGTTTCAGTGGGTTGAGGCGGGGCTTGTTTATTCATAGGCCCCCTTACCCCGGTCCTTTCGTACTAGGGGTAGGCCAGATCATAGATAGAAACCGACCTGGATTGCTCCGGTCTGAACTCAGATCACGTAGGACTGTTAATCGTTGAACAAACGAACCCTTAATAGCGGCTGCACCATTAGGATGTCCTGATCCAACATCGAGGTCGTAAACCCCCTCGTCGATAGGGACTCTGGGAGAGGATTGCGCTGTTATCCCTAGGGTAACTGGGTTCGTTGATCAGGTTGAAACCTGGGTCACACTTGGTCATAGGTTCTGCTACATCGAGATGTCTCTCTTAGCTTAAGGGTTTTCCCTTTCCACTTGGAGGATTTCGTTTCCTCCACGGTCGCCCCAACCGAAGGCACTCTGATCACTGGCTTTTGTTTTTCCTGGCTTTGTATTAAGGGCCGTGACTTGCTTTGCTTGATCATCTGCCTAAAGCTCCATAGGGTCTTCTCGTCTTATGTAAATATGTCCGCTTCTGCACGGGCAGATCAATTTCATTGACTGGGTGTAGGAGACAGTCAAACCCTCGTTATGCCATTCATACAGGTCTCCATTTAAAAGACAAGTGATTACGCTACCTTCGCGCGGTTAAAATACCGCGGCCGTTAAACACTGCTGTCACAGGGCAGGCGGGACCTCTAATACTTCAATGTTTGCAAGAGGCGATGTTTTTGGTAAACAGGCGGGGTCCGTATTTTGCCGAGTTCCTTCTTCACCTTTTAGTCTTTCCTTGATGCACTCCTGTGTTGGGTTGACGGGGGTTGGGGCGTGGTTCTCTTGTCCATTTTTATTTTCGCTATGCCCTCTATTGGGTCCGCTAGTTGTCAGCGATCAGTTCTGCCTGACTCACACTTGTGCTTGGAGAGGGGCGTATCCCTCTTATTACTAATTCTAGCATTATCTTCCCTATATGTTATAGGGGGGCTCAGTATTTCAAGGGGGTTGGGTTTAGTTGATTGTTATTGTTGGCCACATTCTCCTTAAGCTATAACGCTGTTTTTACAGGTGGCTGCTTTTAGGCCCACTGGGGGAGGTTCCTTGGGTTTCGATCCTTTTCCTCCTTGTTAAGGTTGTGTCCTTTATCGAAAGGGCTGTACCCCTTTCGACTAGCTACCATGACTTCCTTGTTCTCTTGTATTCGGGGGTTTAGAATTGCATGGCGTTGAACTTACATTCGTTTCCTGAGCAACCAGCTATCACCAGGTTCGGTAGGCTTGTCACCTCTACTGGGGAGTCTTCCCACTCTTTTGCCACAGAGACGGGTTTGCCCCTTTGGGCTGCTCCGAAGTAGCTCCCCTGGTTTCGGGGGGTCAGACTTAAGTGCTCTTTGCTTGGGCTTTCTCGCTAGATCATGATGCAAAAGGTACGAGGTTGAATCTCTGCTTTTCCCTGCTTTCTCGGTTTGTTTCATTTCTTTTTCAGCTTTCCCTTACGGTACTTTCCATATTGCTCTGAAGCTCTTTTCTATCACCTATACTAGGACGGTAAAATGTTTTAGTATCTAGAGATGGGGTTCTTATTTATATTTTTTGGTTATTGTTATGTTCAGGCTAGCTGTTTGGCTTAGGATGACTCGATTTGCACGAGTGTCTTCTCAGTGTAAGGGAGATGCTTTTCTGTTTAGCTACATCCTAATTTTTCCAAGTGCACCTTCCGGTACACTTACCATGTTACGACTTGCCTCCTCTCTCTTTTTCGTCTTTTTATTTATTATCACTTTGTTTTTCGAGGAGAGTGACGGGCGGTGTGTACGCGCCTCAGGGCCGGTTTCAAAAGGACTCTCTTTTTCCTTTTTACTGCTAAATCCACCTTCGGCTGCGCATGTTTCATTGCGCTCTTCGTAATGTTCTGTTATCAGAAAATGTAGCCCATCTCTTCCCCCTCCATTCGCTACACCTCGACCTGACGTGTTGGGTAATGCCCGTTTTGCTTACTTTTATTCTCTCAAAAGGTAAACTGGCGACGGCGGTATATAGGCGGAAATAACAAGAAGGGGTGAGGTTTAACGGGGATTATCGGTTATAGGACAGGCTCCTCTAGGTGGGTTTGAGGCACCGCCAAGTCCCTTGGGTTTTAAGCGGGGGCTCGTAGTTCCCTGGCGGATGAGGTTTGTGGTTCTGTCATCTTGGTTTAAGGGTAGGCATAGTGGGGTATCTAATCCCAGTTTGTGCCCTAGCTGTCGTGAGTTCAAGTACTGTAGAACCACTTTCGTTGTTGGTCTTCGTGACCCCCATGGCGTATGACTGCATAAGGGGTATTTGGCTCTAGTTAGTTATTGTCTCTAATCACACTTTACGCCGTGTTTTATCAATTCGGGCCTCTCGTATAACCGCGGTTGCTGGCACGAGTTTTACCGGCCCTCTTAACCCTGGCTAAGTCAAGCTTTCGCTTATGGCTTAATGTCTGTCACTGCTGATTTCCCTTGGGGGTGTGGCTTAGCAAGGCGTTTTGGGCTACTAGTGTGTGCCTGATGCCCGCTCCTTTTTTCCTGTCGGAAGATAAAGGGCATTCTCACGGGTTTGCGGGTACTTGCATGTGTAATGCGGGTTAGAACTGATGTTAAAGTCAGGACCAGGCTTTTGTGTTACTGAAGCTTTTTACAGCTCATCTTGGCATCTTCAGTGCCACGCTTTGGGTTAAGCTACATTAAC